GGTGAATTAGTACGGAAAGAGAGGGATTCGAACCCTCGGTAAACAAAAGCCTACATAGCAGTTCCAATGCTACGCCTTGAACCACTCGGCCATCTCTCCTACCTAATGATTAGGGTCCCGAAACCGAGTTAATAGTGATTTACTCATATTAGATTTTTGGATAGGTATAGACACTCTATTTTAACTAGAAAAATAGAAAAACCTTTGATCAAAGACAAACCCTTCTTTCAAAGCTGGGGGATAAGAATCATTTTTTTTTTTTTTTTGTGAAAAACTGTTCTGTTAAAAACAATAAATAAAGATATATATCCATTCATGTTTGCCAAGACGGCATTCACGACCCTTTCTAATATTTATATCGGGTTAAATAAATGAATTGGAACGAATCCACCGATTGATCCATTTTTTTAGACTATGTTTAATGGATATCTTTAGATCATTGATTCTATTTAGTTTAGACTATTATTAGACTATTATTCTATTTTCATCAAAATTCGAAAATGACTTTCCTTTCCCGTTTTAGATCTTTCAACAAGAACCCCTTACCCCAACTTATTACCCCATAGGTTTATTCCAAAACGTCCCAGGAATTTTGATATTTGATTCTATAGCGTATACCCATTATACACACAACACAAAACGTATAGTTATTCTATTTTCATCCATCATAGAATGATTATTCGATTCTTTTTCCTCTTTGGTCATACAGAATTAAATTCAATCAAAATTTCTCGAATTATCCTAATCTGTAGGATAAATTCTTTGATTCTTCTTGATGAAATTGGAATAGTTCCCTTCATTCTTATACTACTATATGGATGAAATATAATTGGATTCAAATATTTCTTAGTTTTTAGCGATTCCCATCAAAAAGAAACAATTTGAATAGAAAATTATCTTTTTAAATGGGTCTGTTTTTATGTTATTTCGTACTGTAAAATTCCTTTGTTTGTGGGATTCTTTTCTCACGAAAAGGTAATTAAAAGAAATTATATAATGGATTTCTTCATATGTCTAGATCTCGAATAAATGGAAATTTTATTGATAAGACCTTTTCAATTGTAGCCAATATCTTATTACGAATAATTCCGACAACTTCAGGAGAAAAAGAGGCATTCGCCTATTACAGAGATGGTGCGATTTGATTATGTTATTTTTTATTATTATTTATATATTATATATATTTATATTATATATATTTATTATTTAATATTATATATATTTATATATATTTTTATATATTATATATATTTATATATATTTTTTATTTTATATAAATATAAAATTTTTTACCACTCTCAGTCTTAGGAGAAAGAAAGATTATTCGGGATAGAAAGAAAAAATATTTTGAAATAAATTTACGCTTTTTGAAGGTGAAGTTTGTAAATAAAACAAGTCCTTCTGTCGTGTATCCCCGATTAATGCAGCCTTAAATACTTTAATTGTTGATTCTAAAGTATTGAGCGAAAGGTTACACCTATAGGGTTAGGTCAAACCTACTGCGCCAGTACCAATAGGAGGCATAGAGGAAGAGGCACTACTCCTAGAAATCAACAATACTAAAACTTTGTTATAAATTCTACCTTTTCCTTATCAGGATCGGGACTAACAAGAATGGTTGGGACAACAAACATCCATCTCGTTCGTGTTTTGGATACCCGTATAACCATCGAAGACTGTTGAAGTGACTAATTCCTGAAAATTAAGAGGCGTTTAAGACAAAGAAATTGTTGAAGTCACCCCTTTTTATCTAGTAACAACATACTTGATGTTAAGGAAAAATCTTTTACAAGAAGGTTGGCTAGAGATTTTTTGTAAAAACACTAGCCCTGCTCAGTTTATAATGAGAATATTTCAATCTTTTTTTGATTCTATGTATTATTTTCATTATGCACATAAAGGAGGAGCCGTATGAGATGAAAATCTCATGTACGGTTCTGAAACGGAGATTCTTTGGACGACCGTAACGGATGTCGGCTCAATCCGAAGGAAATTATGCTGAAGCTTTACAGAATTATTATGAAGCTATGCGACTAGAAATTGATCCCTATGATCGAAGTTATATACTCTATAACATAGGCCTTATCCACACAAGGAACGGAGAACATACGAAAGCTTTGGAATATTATTTTCGTGCACTAGAGCGGAATCCATTCTTACCACAAGCTTTTAATAATATGGCCGTGATCTGTCATTACGTGCGACTATCTCCACTATAGAAATAAAAAGAGAAAGAAAGAGCAAATCCATTAAAAAATACTATAAAAAAATAGGCTTTCTACATATGTATCGTTCAAAACAACGATTTTTATCAGCTGTAGCAAAGAAATAAACGTCATAGAAGTCTAAATATGAATATGAAGAAATAGGTATGCCTAGATACTTTATTCTATGGATAAAGGATCTAATTGATAGAGGAAGCATCGTAAAGATCAATTCGCGAGGTTTTGAGCCGATACAATAAAGAACTGCTTATTTATTGTCATGATATGAGATAAAA